CAATTGAAATGATAGAAAAAGAGATGTGAGTTAATATATGTTCTAAAGTGGCAAATATCATAATTTTTTTTTTAGGGGGGTATCCCCAATTACGGAATGGAAATCCGGAATTGAATTCATTATAGGATCTATTGTGCCTTTTTTAGAGGATGCCGCCACTCGGACTCGAACCGAGATGCTCTAGCACTGCTTCCTAAGAGCAGCGTGTCTACCAATTTCACCATGGCGGCTTCATCGAAATAATCATAGTCCATATGATGTTCAATCGTCGAGATTGAGGGATTTAATGCAATCTATTTTAGGAAATGTTAGAATCGATGAATAAAGACCCGTTCAAATAAATATTTAAACGCTCAATAATCCTTAGTATCGTGGCAGGAGGTCATTTTAAACAGCGGGCTTTTCCGTATTATAAGTTCTTCTGGAATAGTTGGAACTAGACGGTTATGCCCTGAGTCCGGGTATAGAACTAAGAATTTTTTTTTCTCATTTTTTGACGATTCATTTCTCATTTATCTGATTTGATAGATCCGAAACGAAAAAGATTCATTTTTCAATGAACAAAATAAAACAATATTTTTTATATATCACAACTTCATCACTACATCCAAAAGATTTCTATAAAAATTTGGATAGTTTGGTATTAAAGATGTATTAATGATTGGGATCTTCATTGTATACATAACATAATTTGTGTGACGATTTACCAAACCCATTAGGTATTGGACCGGGCATATCGTATAACAAAAGAGTTTCAATCTTTATTGGAATTCTACTGTATGTACTTTATGTACTTTAACTTAGAAAACTTAAAAAATGAAAATGATAAGATCTCTTTATATATAGATTTGAAATCTAATATTAATAGATAAAAAAATTTAGATATTAGATCTAGATATATCGATTGATCGATCCTCCAGCTCAAACATGGGATAGGATCCATTGGGGTTGGATTACGTAAGATTGACTCATTCTTTAGTACATAAATATCGATCTAAATGGTATCCTGGCAGTTTTATTATTATTATTATTTTTTTTTTTTCTGTTCGAAATAAGAGGGAGTCCTTGTAGATATGTAGTGATTCAGAGAGCTACAAATCAAAGTTTTAAAATGTATATTTTAATCAATTAGTTTCAATAATTCATTGACTTTGACTATGAATCTTATCCCCGCCTTACTTTGGAACAAAAAAGGGGGCTCTAACCTCGTTCATACTTGTTTCAGATTTTCAAAAAATATTAATGATGTATAACTATTGGAGATACATAATCCAATAAGCCAATCCCTTCCTAAGAAAAAAAAAAAGTAAGAGTTTTGTTATTGTGAAAAATGAATCGATGGGGAAAGTTACAATCCCCATCTCGCGAATTATAAAAACCAATCAATGAAAGGTGAAACTTTGTATTTTGTGTCTAACTACTTCTTTCTTTTTTTTTTTTTTCAAACAAAAAAAGAAATCATTTTTAGAACCTAGTATACAGAAGAATTTGTATTCTACATACCACAACAGCCAGTTCTATCTCATATTGATGAGTTCAAAACATTAGTTAATGTGAATTCTTCATCTTATAAATTTAATCATCCAATTCATCGAGTCATGCTGATTCAGATTCAGATCATTCCAAGGCTTTATTACTTGTTTGTCGCACAAAAAAACTTTTTGAATGCCCGGTAGAAATAGATTTAGCTAAAGATAAAGCTTTTGCCGCGGCCTGATATCCCCTTCCTTTCCAAATATTTCTACGAATATGCTTTTTTGACAGAGAAGTACGTTTCTTTGGAACCGCCATTTCAAAATAAAAGGGTCACTCATTTTTATAGTTGGACGTGAAAGACATTTATTGTTCAATTCAAAATATATTGTTCTTTCTATTAACTATTCATTATCTATCTTTATTCCATAGCCGATACTTATGCTTACTTCATAACATAGAAAAGTATGGATACAGATAGATGAGCATCGCATATGGTATTATTAAGGATAAAAAAAGAAATGAAATAGAAGAAAAAAGAAAAAACGATGTGATTTTCAAGGGAATTTTTTTTTTCACATTTCCATTACATCCAATGTTCGAAGAAAGAATAATTTGTACTGATTGGGGGCTTCATATCTTTATTCAATCTATGTCTACGGGCGTGATCTACTACCGTTGAATCGGATGCCATTGATAAGAATTAAAAAGGTTCCAATTCATATCTCAGTCTATTTAGATAATATATATATATTATAAATGTTATATTTAATAAATCGAAAAGCTTAAGAACCCTTTCCTAATTTAGGAAACCAATAATGAATGTAACCTTTTTCTATTAATTGGTCAAGCTCGGAGATAGAGTCCACATAATTTAAATTGAAATTAAATCAAAGTAGTTAATCCGTTAAACAATACATTACTTGATAAAATAAAGGGAATTTGAGTAATTTCTCATTTTAGTTCTATGCGAAGTGACAAGTATTCTAGGATTTTTCATAAACACATAAACATAAGTTTGTTTTTTTGGACTAGAAGCCAATCAATTCCAGAATTAGTTAATGACTCCGAAGAAACTAAATAAAAACTAGGTTTATTGGATCGAGTTATTGGCAGATCCTACGATACATACCAGAATAAAGTACTTGAATTTTTGGTATCATTCTTTTTCCTTACTATAATTAGTATAAATACGGATAGAAATCACCGTATCGTATGTATATAGTAGAATAATTGAAAATTTCATATTTTTTATCTTAATAAATATCTTCGTTAATAACTAGGTAGTAGCTTTTAACTAGTAACTTGGTTATTTGAAGAATTGTAACTTCTTCGTTTGAATTTTTTGTTTTTTTTTTTTTTTCAATAGTTTGGAAAAAATCAGAATAATTAAGAATGAAAAATCATATTTGATTTCTTTTATATCTTGTATATCTTTATTTTTTTTTTTTTTTTTATTTATTTATTTGATTATTGCTCCTTCCGGAAGAAATAAGGGCTGGTGAATGGGAAACAATTAATAAGAATAAAAAAAAGAAAGTTTGATTTTATTATGGAACATACATATCAATATGCATGGATCATACCTTTCGCTCTACTTCCAGTTACTATGTCAATAGGGTTGGGACTTCTGCTTGTTCCGACCGCAACAAAAAATTTGCGTCGTATGTGGACTTTTCCTAGTGTTTCATTGCTAAGTATAGTTATGGTTTTTTCGTCCGATCTGTCTATTCAACAGATAAATGGCAGTTCTATCTATCAACATCTATGGTCTTGGACCATCAATACTGATTTTTCCTTAGAGTTCGGCTACTTGATCGATCCACTTACTTCTATTATGTCAATACTAATCACTACGGTTGGAATCATGGTTCTTATTTATAGTGACAATTATATGTTTCATGATCAAGGATATTTGAGATTTTTTGCTTATATGAGTTTTTCCAATACTTCCATGTTGGGATTAGTTACTAGTTCCAATTTGATACAAATTCATATTTTTTGGGAACTAGTGGGAATGTGTTCGTATTTATTAATAGGTTTTTGGTTCACACGACCGGCTGCCGCAAATGCTTGTCAAAAAGCGTTTGTAACTAATCGTGTAGGGGATTTTGGGTTATTATTAGGAATCTTAGGTTTTTATTGGATAACAGGGAGTTTCGAATTTCGAGATTTGTTCGAAATCTTCAATAACCTGATCCGTAATAATGAGGTCAACTCTTTATTTGCTACTCTGTGTGCCTCCCTATTATTCGTCGGTGCAGTTGCTAAATCCGCACAATTTCCCCTTCATGTATGGTTACCTGATGCCATGGAGGGGCCTACTCCTATTTCGGCTCTTATCCATGCTGCTACTATGGTAGCAGCAGGCATTTTTCTTGTCGCTCGATTTCTTCCGCTTTTCACAGTCATACCTTACATAATGAATCTCATTTCTTTGATAGGTGTAATAACGGTACTATTAGGAGCTACTTTAGCTCTTGCTCAAAGAGATATTAAGAGAAGTTTAGCCTATTCTACAATGTCTCAATTGGGTTATATTATGTTAGCCCCAGGGATAGGCTCTTATCGAGCTGCTTTATTCCATTTGATCACTCATGCCTATTCGAAAGCATTATTGTTTTTAGGATCCGGATCAATTATTCATTCAATGGAACCCATTGTTGGATATTCTCCAGATAAAAGTCAGAACATGGTTCTTATGGGTGGTTTAACAAAATATGTGCCAATTACAAAAAATACTTTTTTATTAGGTACACTTTCCCTTTGTGGAATTCCACCTCTTGCTTGTTTTTGGTCTAAAGATGAAATTCTTAATGATAGTTGGTTGTATTCACCTATTTTCGCGATAATAGCTTGTTTCTCGGCGGGGTTAACTGCATTTTATATGTTTCGGATGTATTTACTTACTTTTGATGGTCATTTACATGCTCATTTTCAAAATTACAGTGGCATTCAAAATAGCTCGTTCTATTCAATATCGATATGGGGGAAAGAAGGAACCAAACCAGTTAACAGAAATTTGTTTTTATCAACAATGAATAATAATGAAAAGGTTTCCTTTTTTTCGAAGAAGATATACAAAATGAACGGAAATGTAAGAAATCTGATACGTTCCTGTAGGATTTATTTTGAAAATAAAGACACTTCAACGTATCCCCATGAATCAGACAATACTATGCTTTTGCCTCTACTTATATTGGTCCTATTTACTTTGTTCGTTGGATCCATAGGAATTCCTTTCGGTCAAGGAGTAATGGATTTTGATATATTATCGAAATGGTTAACTCCATCAATAAACCTTTTACATAAAAATTCGAACTATTCTGTGGATTGGTATGAATTTGTGACAAATGCAATTTATTCAGTCAGTATAGCCTGTTTTGGAATATTCATAGCGTCCATTTTATATGGGTCTGTTAATTCATCTTTTCAGAATTTGGACTTAATCAATTCATTTGTTAAAAAAACAGGCTCTAAGAAAATTTTATTGGACCGAATAATAAATGCGATATACAATTGGTCAT